TTCCTCTGTTCCCACCTACATATATGGGATATTTTAAGAAATGAACGTCTTTTTTCGTAGCAGGGTCGGGGGAAAGAATAGGAAAGATGATTTCACTATATTTCTGACCGGGAACAGGACCTATCACAAGAATATTTCTTTTATTAGGACGATAAAACTGAAAAGAAAGATTGCCCATCTTTTCTTTCATTTCGGGAGAAATACGATCGGGTGGGGCTAATTCGAATCCCTCGGGTAAAATAAGAACAGCTCCTACATTCAGAGCCCCCTTTTTACCATTAGCAAGAACTTGTTTCAGTTGCATATCATAAGGAATTCGAACAACTGCTTCAAATACAGTATCAGGAAGTACAGCTTGCGGAACTTCAATATCCACGGGCTTATTAGCTAAATGGCAATTGGCACATACAATTCGACCAGTTGCTTCTCGTGGATTTTCATAAACCTGCTGCGCAAAAATGGGATATGCATTTGAAATAGATGCTCGAGTTATTACATATATCATGATCGATACATAAATGGATCGAGTCATCTGTTCTTTTACCCAAGAAAAAGTATTTCTATTTTGCATGGTCCAATCATTGATCCCCGGAATTTATACAATAAATTTGATAGGTAGCTAGTAGAATTCCCTATCCACAAGTTTGCCATTGTATTGATTATACTGAAAGAATTGTACTAGTGGAATATAGTATGAATACCTTGAATTGAAAAGGTAGAAGTATAAAGAATAAGTAAGATGAAAAATGATTTTTCTTTATACACTTTCTTTCTACACAAAGAAAGGTTCTGATTTTCTTGATATCAAAAGATCTAATGAATTATTCATTCATTGAATGATAAATTACTACAAGCGAAGGAGATACACGATTTAAAAAATGGAAGATCCAATATTTCACAATTGTATCTAGAATCACTGGAAAAGTGGAAACAAGACCAGATATAATCTGATCATTCTGAGCCAATCCAAAATCATTGTAGATCGAACCAATCATTAGTTCCCAACCATGGGTCGAGTGAAATCCGATCCATAAATCAGTAACTAAAAGAATCGAAAAAGCTTTGATTGTATCACTTAAGTTATAGATAAATTCCTGAATCCAAGAATTTAAAATGAAAAGTTCTTCATTACCCAGAAAAAAATAACCACTTAGAATAGCGAAACAGATTAGATTTGTAGAGAAATGCAAAATGATATGGAAATGAGATTCATTTTGTCTTTGGACCAATTGTATTGTTTCCTTGTGCATTCCTATACGAAGCCTTTGCATATGTGTCTCCGAGTACTCCTTTATCATCTCGTCCAACAGGAATAGTTCTTCCAATTCCATAAATTTTTCTAGAACATTTTTCTCTTGAATATCATTCAAAGGGATTTCGGATTGCCTAGTATTCCACCAATTAATAACCCAAGTTTCTAGACATTTCTTAAATGAGAGAGAAACCCACCAGGGCAAAAAGATTATAGACACAAGATATGGGAGGGAAGCCAATGCTTTCTTTTTTTTCATTCTGTATCCGTGATGTGAATTGTTAATGAACCTGTTTCATTGGTCGATTCTATCTGAAATTTCTATGAAGTACGAAAGCGTAGGGATAGGGTATCAATTCAAAGGCCGAAAAAGAGGAATTATGTTTTACGAAAACAAAAGACATGTTAGGATATTTGATGAATCTATACTTATTTAATAATTACTTATTAGACCTTTTACTAGTCTAAAGAGTGAAGCCAGACGCCATGTGTATGCGTATACAAAAGAGTTATTGTTCCATATACGTCTTCCCACTTTTGAGATGTATTAAGTTCCTTCTCTCATACTGAGATTTATTCTTCAGTTCATTTCAAAATACTTCAATGGGTACGCGCAAGAAATAGGCCAATTCAGCAGCTTTTTGTTCAATTTCTCGTGGAGTCAAATCCTCATCAGTACGGGTCAAGGGAATGGCTCCTTGACCCTTGATTTCCATATAAAGGACACGACGAGGAAAAAGACCCTCTCTCACCTCCATTCTGATTGATTGGATATCTTTCAGAAAGAAACGAAGGAAGATGCGACGATTTCTTCCAGGGAATCCCCAACGAAAAAGGGACATTATCCCTTCTTTTCTATCGAATCGGTCATAACCACTACCTACATTCCATGAAATTGTGCACCACAAATAAGAACTAATGAATAGACCTGCGATCCCATAGAAAGACATCACGATCCCTTGTGGGAAAAAAAGGATTTGCTGAGACGGAAATACGGATATAAGATTTTTACCAAGATAACTGGAAGTTCCAACCACTAAGAATCCTAGTGAACCTAAAAAAAGGATACAGGCCCAGCAAAAATTACTTGTTTTTCGAGACCCCGTTATAAGCTCTATCCATATATGTTCTGATCGCCAGTTCATATTATACTAGATCCAGTTGCATTCGATTGGAATTGAGAGAATAACCCAAATGGATTTTACTTGACTTTTATTGTTTGATCCCGAAGTAACTTTCATCAACTAGCAGCATTCCGACAGGAACCATTAGGAATAATTGGTTAGACACATTGAGTTTCTATTTAAAAGATTTTTCAAAAAATCTTTGCTGATCATTTTGAATTTCATCATTTAATTGATTAAGCTATAACCGCATATACATGCATTAATGCCGTATATTAGGCATCGGCATACATAACAAAACAACTCTTCCTTTTGTTTTCGGAAAGGCCAAATATCATATATCCTACCGTATTACATTAAAAAAAGTATCTGTATGATGATCCAGTGTTGAAATAAATTGATTATATTTCATCGTATTTAGACAATCTTATTTCTTTGGACATAAAGAGATAAAGAAGCCATTGCGATTGCCGGAAAGACTAGGCCCACTAAAGGAACAAAAATAGAGGGAAAGTTCAAATCTATCATAGAATGGGTACCTCAATTTCATATTTGTACCTATTATAAATTCTAAATTCTAATTATAAAGATATATTCTAATAAGTCTATCTATTAATTCTTAATATTAATCTATTAAAACTCTTAAAAAGAAATTAGAAAGAATATTAAGATAATATTAATATGAAGTCTTTAATAATCAATAACAAATGTAGAACTCAATGAAGTATACCTATTCCTCTTTCGACACGAATATGTATGAGAATCCCCTTTACTAAATTGGATTCTTCTTCTCCCATCCTTATCTTCATCGTCTTTCTATCTTTACCTTTCAAAACACCCTTTTTTGTTTTGAAAGGTAAAGATAGAAAAGAGTTACTTATGAGTTTCTGATTTTAACCAATCTTATCCAACAAACAGGGATTTCTAGTGAAAAACCGGGGGTTCTCGCTAAATAAAAAGAACTTCTATATTATTCTTATTTGTTATTTGAATATTTCTATTTTCTTTATTTGATTTGAGATTTCTTCTTTCTTTTTCTTTAGTATTTTCTTTTCATTTTTTCGATATATTTTTTTATCTCTTTTTCGTTGTTCTATATATGAATAATGAATATGTCAAAAGAACGGATAAAATCATTTTTATTTTCCTAATTTCTCGGAAGGAGAAAGAAATTCTTTTTTATCTTGTCGATAGAGGGATGCTTATTCCTAATCAGGAAGAGAGATAGAATAAAAAAAGGATCCGGGGCAAAAAGTCATTATCCAAAACTTCTGACTCTTACTACACTTATAACTGATGTCTCCAAAGAAAACACCATCTTCTTAGTTTTGTTTTTTTCATTTTTCATTATAATGAACTAAATGCGTATTCGCTACAAATAAAAATAACTGAAGCTAGTGTTATACTTCCATTTGAAAATGAAGAATTTCAATCTTTTTGAAATTTTTTTTTTGAATCTTGATTCAAGGGAAGGAAACCGTGTAGCTGAAATAACTCATTCAGAACACCTTTTAAAAGATTACGTGGTACAATTGGGTCAAATAAGCCCTTATGGAATAAATACTCAGCCGCTTGTGAACCGTCGGGTACTGTCTTTTTCAATGTTTGTTCAATTACTCTTTTACCCGCAAACGCAATGTAGGCATTAGGTTCAGCAATAATGATATCTCCCAACATACCAAAACTTGCTGTAACTCCGCCAGTTGTAGGAGATGTAAGGATTGATACATAAAATAACTTTTTATTTGATTGATAATCATATGAAGCAGAAGATATTTTAGCCATTTGCATTAAGCTCAAACTCCCTTCTTGCATGCGTGCTCCTCCAGAAGCACACACAATAATGACAGGTAGAGATCGATTAGTAGCATACTCGATCAAACGGGTGATTTTCTCACCTACTACGGATCCCATACTACCTCCCATAAACTGAAAATCCATAACTCCAATTGCTATGGGAATACTGTTTAGTTGACCTACACCCGTTTGAACAGCTTCAGTTAAACCCGTTTTTGTTTGATAAAAAGAAATGCGATCTATATAAGGTTCCTCCTCTGAATGAAATTCAATGGGGTCTATAGAGACCATATCTTCATCCATAGGCTCCCAAGTGCCAGGATCTATAAAGAGTTCAATTCTATCTGAACTACTCATTTTCAAATGATATCCGCAGTATTCACAAATATTCATTTTTGAACTAAAAAATTTTTTATAATTTAATCCATAACAATTCTCACATTGAACCCATAACTGTTTGTATTTTGTATTTAGATCGAAATCATTAGATTTTTCTCTTCTATTTAAATAACTGCTACTAGTTTTGATACTAGAATTTCCATTTTCAATACTACTTGTACTTTCCGTACAAATGAAACTAGAAATGTAACTGTCGATATCACTGTAAATGTCACTATTAAGACTGATTTCAAAGCGAAGATAACTATCAATGCAACTATTAATGTGATTATTCCAATTAGATTGAATATCATACATGGAATAATAAGAATAGTAGTAATTACTACTATTAGACCCACTTTTCAAATAACTAGGTAGTTCACTCAAAAAAGAACTAGCATTGTCAATATCAAAAATCTGATTTTCAATATCAAAATATACAGAATAAG